GCCTGAGTTGGGTTAAAAGCACGGAATGTATTTGCACCGTCACCATCTTCGAATAAAGTATTTTCTACGGTAGCACCATGAATAGCGCATAGCAAAGCAGCACCTAATACTCCGGCAACTCCCATCATATGAAATGGATTCAACGTCCAATTATGAAACCCTTGGAAAAAGAGGATGAATCGAAATATAGCTGCTACACCAAAACTAGGTGCAAAGAACCAACCAGACTGACCCAGTGGATAAATCAAGAATACAGAAACAAAAACAGCAATTGGAGCGGAAAATGCGATTGCATTATAAGGTCGCAATTGAACAGATCGAGCAAGTTCAAATTGACGTAACATGAAACCTATTAGCCCAAAAGCCCCATGAAGAGCCACAAAGGTCCACAGACCGCCCAATTGACACCAACGAGTAAAATCTCCTTGTGCTTCAGGACCCCACAGTAGCAACAAAGAATGTGCTAAACTATTCGCAGGAGTAGAAACTGCAGCAGTTAAGAAATTGCAGCCTTCTAAATAAGAACTGGCCAATCCATGGGTATACCATGAAGTTACAAAAGTTGTACCGGTGAACCAACCCCCTAAGGCAAAATAGGCACAAGGAAAGAGCAATAGGCCGGACCAACCCACAAAAACGAAACGGTCCCTCCGTAACCAGTCATCCATAATATCAAATAAATCATTTTCCTCTTTAGTAAATCTACCAAGGGCTATAGTCATAGTGATCCTGATCCTCCTATTCAACTACTTCAACCATTTCCGAACACCTCATATAATTTTATTTCCAGGGCATATGATAGTTCGATTATCTATGGACGATTCTTTGTCTCGTCCAATACCCCTTCCAATGGGTTTCGAAGATACAAATTCTTCTTTTCTATTAGACTACAAACCGACCTAGGTAAATCCATTAGTTTGATTTGATTAGTCCTTACTATTACTATTTTTTCTTAATAACCTTTTGAACCCTGAATTGTCCTATGACTCAAATGCCAGAGTACCTCTTTTAGCGGGTCGAGCAAAAAAAAAATGAACTTCGAATATTTATCTTTTTACTTTACCTTTATCCGGTAGAGAAAAAAATAAGAAATTTTTTTCTCTGCCCATAAATTAAATGAAATTTGAAATACTAAATTCAATATTAAATAATGGTAAACTAGAAATGAAAGCCCCTTTATCACATTGGTTCCCTATTGCATTGGCGGAACAAAACAATAATATTTGATTCTAGAATCAAAGAAAGAGATTGAAAAATTTATTTATTATCGAAATAAACTTTTCTTTGTGGGGGAAAGGAATAGCAATTTATTCCTATGGAGCATCCAGTAACAAGAAGATGAAACCAGAAATATCGACAAATTCTTGGATGGTTAAAAGGAAAAAAATAAATAAAAAAGAGTTCGCTTCTATAATTTCATCTCTATACTATAGAATTTGAATATCAGAATAGCCAATATAGTCATGATTCAACGGGTCAGGTCCACTTACTTTTTTTTTTTACTTTAACGATGGGTTTGATTAGAATACTGAAGAAATAGGAATACTTTTGTTTGGTGATTAATAATCAAGATTAGAGATCTAGAATAGTTATGCCCGGGGATCAAAAAATATGAATAAGGAAACACGAGGAGAACTACTATACCACTACAGTACAGGGTCGACTTCCCCTAAAAAGGGGAATGATTTATTAACATAATGAATAAATGTTCAACAACTTTGTAAACTATAACTGATAATACTCATTACATTATAATATAAGAGTGGTAAGAGTGGTTTATAATGGGGGTTATCTTTTTGACAAATATCAACAAGATCTTTCTATTCTCCTCTCGGCTGAAAAACTGAAAAATGAAGACTGGAGTTTCATGGAAAAAGCCCTTTATCAGATTTGAACCGATGACTTACGCCTTACCATGGCGTTACTCTACCACTGAGTTAAAAGGGCTTTAAAAAAAAAATGAATTAGCAATTCATTTTCCATTATGAGTTTACCGTATGTATATATGTACATATATTACATACATAGATACATGTATGCATAGGAACTCATTCAGGAACAAGATATTGGATTGACTTAAGAAAATAAGTGAAGTTAGAAGTAAAGTCTAGGGTAAAATGCCCTTTTTGAGAAATACCAATACAGTGAATTGTTTTAAGACCGATGTCACTTTCTGTATTGTATTTGCTTTTATTTTATCGATCCATCAGAACAAGATTTACTTGATTGATACGTGTACCAACACAACGACATAGATTTAGATTTATTCAATTTGATTGAATGATGTCTTATCTGAACTGAACAAATCAATTAGTGCAAATTGAATAAATGAAACTTCTATCCTTTTTCTGTTAGACCAATTACTACTTAAACTAAAAGAATACTATACTTCTCGGGTTTATACTTCTTTTTTTTATTTTTATATTTTTATTATATTTATATTATTTTATTATATTATATTTATATTATTTTATTATATTTATATTATATATTTTTATTATTTTATTATATTTATATTATTATTATATTTATTATTATTATATTTATATTTATTTATATTAATTATAATATTCTATATTTATATATTATATAATATTTATATATTATATAAATTATTATATTATAAATTATTTATTAATTATTTATTATATATTTATTATAAATAATTAATATAAATAATTAATAATTAAAATTTATAATTAAAATTAAATGTATTAATTAATTGTATGTAATATTGTATGTAATGTATTAAATGTATATAATTCGTTATATAATTAGTAATGTATTATATAATTAGTAATGTATATAATTAATGTAATGTATATAACTAATTTAATGTAATGTATATAACTCATTTAATGGGATAATAGATAATTAATAATAGATAATTAACGGGGCGTTTATGAACCATAAAAAAATTTTTAAAATTCTAATTATATAGAATCGTGAAAGTAGGAAAGGTCTTTCGGATCTAATCATACCATTACGTTATTATATTACTTATATATATTTTATATTTTTTATATTGTATTGACAATTTTGTATTGACAATTCCGAAAAACTGATGATACTATGATCATAGTCTGGTGGTGGTCGGGCGGGTATGCCCCTATCGTCTAGCGGTTCAGGACATCTCTCTTTCAAGGAGGCAGCGGGGATTCGACTTCCCCTGGGGGTAGGGTACTGCGAAAGTAAGTTGATCGTGGATTATCAATTATCAAAAAACCCATATCATATATCATATCCATACATATCATATATCATATCCATATCATATATCATATATATATATATAAATATATAATTAATATAAATATATAATTATAATATTATATATAATATAATTTATATATAATATTATAATTTATATAATTATAATTGATTCTTCCTGGGTCGATGCCCGAGCGGTTAATGGGGACGGACTGTAAATTCGTTGACAATATGTCTACGCTGGTTCAAATCCAGCTCGGCCCAAAAATTTGCCGCTTTCTTTTGAGTATGATATAACCAATTTATTTTCCAAAAATGCCCAATATGGAAGAAAAAAAAAAGAGTTGAATTTTTGTTGTTTTTTCTTATTGAAAGGTTGATAATCAATCTTGTAGCAATAAAAAGAATCACAGGATTACTAGTTAAACCGTGTTATTCTTACTATATTACTAGATAGAGTATAGTATTACTAGATAGAGTATAGTCCATATCCATATCCATTCTATGTAGATATCCGTATATCATTCGTGTCTATGTTACAACACAGCAAATAAAATGCTCTTATGATATCACAAGAATATGTATGCGGTACATCCCGCTGGGATTGTAGTTCAATTGGTCAGAGCACCGCCCTGTCAAGGCGGAAGCTGCGGGTTCGAGCCCCGTCAGTCCCGACTAGGATCCAACGATCCGATGAATTTGTCAATTTATCTCTTTATTACCCCGACCAAAAAAAGGGGGGGCGGGGAGCAAAATCTAATTCCATGTAGGGATCTTTATTTCTTTTTTTTTTTTTATTTATCATCAGACAAATATGGCAATTTTCGTTTCTTCTACTAATATCGATTCATAAAAAAGCTTAGCTTAGAGTTCAACGCGTCATTTTTTTTTATTGCACTTCTACTACTTGGGTCTATAGTCAATAGAATACCAGTCATATGATATTTCATCAGATAATTAATTAATTGTATAAGTCTAAGGAAAGATGTTGTATAAGGAAGAGGGCCTTTTTAGAAAAGAGTGGAAAGGATGATAAATTCAGTAGGATTCTTTATCGGATCAGAAATCCCATTTTACTTGGTATGGATAAAAGATCCTCCTATGTTATACTATTCGATTCTCGACGATGAGTCGATTTGATAGATTAGATATTGTTATTCATAACATTGATCCGATTCAGTATCATTAGGATGCAATTTATCCCATTTAATTTACAGCAGTCAAATTTCTCATCTCTATGGGATTAGATCCCGAGTTATTGCGAAGAAAAAAAAAAACAAAACAATAAGATTATGGAAGTCAATATTCTCGCATTTATTGCTACTGCACTGTTTATTCTAGTTCCTACTGCTTTTTTACTTATCATCTATGTGAAAACAGTCAGTCAAAATGATTAAGTTGACTGATACTTTTACTTCTTATCAATGATTGAAGAAAAGAAAAGGATTTAAACTCCAAGTCTTAAATGAAATGATCGGACTGGACTCGACAGTATCTGAGATAGTATGGTAGAAAGAACTAAACTATATACTATATACTAAACTATATACTATATAATATAAATATATATATTTCTACCACACTATCTAGTATAGTAGACTATCTATTAGTATATAAATTTTTATACAGATATAGGCTTGATAACATAGATCAATTTCCAATACGTCTGTACAATTATTTATGTAAAGTAAATATAAATAAATATAAATAAAATATGTAAAAAAGCACTCTAATTCTATTTATATTTATTTTTTTATTTTCGTCGCGACAGCCATTTGTATGAATTTTGATCAATCCGAAATAAATATAAATAATAAATAATAATTAATGGAAGGTCAACTGTTCTATCCTAATTGCTAGGCTTCTTACAATTTTAATTAAATAAGGATCCCGAGATAGATCAAAACAATCAATGTAGGAAGAAAAGTGTGAGTATATTTTTTGTATAAAATTATATAAAAGAAAACAAAACCAAGGAATCTTTTTTCTTTTTTTTTTTACCATTCCAAAGAAGTCATCTATAAACAGAGGATCCATGAGGTTCTATGGTAACTTCTTCGGATCTGGAAAAGGGGTAATAGATTCGTCGATTTGTCATGCTTAAACATGACATTAGATGAGTCGATAAAGCCTAAATAAAATAAATAATCTAGAAGTCTAAAATGTAAAATCTATGATATATAGATCGCTCAACGCAAGCAAGATTTTTTATGCGTAGGACCTGTTTGGACAACCACTAAGAGCTTGCAGTAGAAAGTATGTATCGCTGTAATAGCAGAACAACTTTCTCTTGGAACAGTCAAAGTGTAAAAGTAAAGAAAGAGGGGGAAACAAATAAAGGAAAAAAGAAAGATTGCTTGTTTTTTATTGTAATATCTGTAATTCTGGTAAGAACCGGTTCAACAAATCAAACAAAATAGAATAGAAAGAATTTGGTTGGAAAAAAAACCCTATCATATGTATTCCGTTGATTTGAGTTTCGAAATACAACTATGGTAATCATTCATTGTTTGCTCGAATGGTTATTATTCATTAGTGTATTTTCTTATTCATATTTTACTGTATTATTGAAAACGGAGGCATTTTCATTTTAATTTTAAACAGTTCGTAAAATAAAACAACAATCAATTAAACAATTGATACAATTTGATTACTACAATTGATACAATTTGATTACTCAATTAATAGTATTTCTAAAGTCCACTCCTTCCCCATACTACGAGTGAAAGGGAAAATGTAAAGACTACCATTAAAGCAGCCCAAGCGAGACTTACTATATCCATGTGAATTATGTCTCCTATCCTTATGAAATGAAAGAATTATTCCATTATTGATCACTAATCATAGTGGAATCAATGGTGTAGAGTCAAAATGGAATTATGACTTTAAGGCTATTGATGAAGCAATCCCAAAAATCCATTCGTAACAAGTTCCTATATTATGGTATGGTATTTTTGGCTGAGCTGGCGGAATCCGTAAAGATTAGGCACAAATATGATATACATGCTTTGGAAATATCAAGCGAATGCTCCTATCCTAATAAAACATGTAGGAATAGTAAGACTCACTGTTTGTTGACTTTTTTTCATAACATAAACAAAAAAAAAACATACATAAAAATAAATATACTATCAAGGTGGATAACTATCTATTCTATACCTATATTCTCTCTAAGACTTACAGTTTCTCTTTCTGTGAAAGAATTAGAAATGCCATGCGATATTACATTTTTTTGTAATCTCCTGAAAGAAAAATTTTTCACCTTTATTCTATCTCTATAAGGCCAATCAATCAATATTGATTGGTTGATTGAGCACTAAGAATTTCTTGTGAGTTTGGAGACAAAGTATCTTTATTCATTCCTTTACACAGCTCCTAAATTGATTTCTCATCAGCCTATCCAATCCAATTCTAATTCTATACTGAATCAATAGACACTAACTACCTTAGTAGTGTAGAGTAAGTAATTAAATTAGGAAGATTTGATAGTCTTTCCTACCATCCATTTTTAATCCTAGAAGCAAAAATGGAGAGTCCTTTCTAGGACCTATGGCTCATTCTTAAAATCAAATATTGACAAGGCCTAGGCCTTTATTTCTGTTTCTGTCGGGTTCGTCGATTTGGGTTTAGATCAGCAGGATAAGCAATCTCGAGTTTTTTTGTTGAGCAGGCGACACCCAGATTTGAACTGGGGATAAAGGATTTGCAGTCCCCCGCCTTACCACTTGGCCATGTCGCCAAAACAATAAAAATGGATAGAAATTATAAATAATATTATACTTATTCCTAAATTTTTCCTAATTTTTTTGGGGGGGATTACTGACTGAACCATTTGTTTCTTTCCTATTTTATTTGGAATCCTGAATTCCGTTGTACTTATCCTTTTCTAAATTCTAAAGAATAATTCCTCTTTTTTATTGGACCTAATTGAGATCGTTTTCTTCTTTACTACTATTACTAATTCAGTACTAATCAATACTACTAATCAATATCAATATATATAATCAATATCAATATATATATATTATATTAATTATTAAATATTAATATTAAAAATAATTAAAAATATTAAAAAATAGATATAGATTATATTTATAAAAATAGATATAGATTATATTTATATATTACATATATATTCAATAACACATATATAACACATATATATTCAATAACAATAAATATATATTCAATAACAATAATATAACAAAAATTTCATTTCATTCATTTGAATAACTTTTTTTTTTTAATTTTCAATTATAACAACAATTATGTATATATGTAAATATATGTAAATGTAAACCCCAGAGCAGAAATTACAGCGAATCAGGTATCTTCTCTATGTATTTCTATAGAGAATAGAATAAGCGTGCTTTAATTTTTCATTGAATAGAAAAGAACAATTATGATATGGCACGACCTGTGTTGCCCTAAGTGGAACTATGATAAAAGATAAAATATACAGATAGCTAGATAACTATATTGGCATGTACTTAATAAATACAACTTACTCCTATTATATTATGATTATGCACTTTAATCATATTCTATTTAATCATATTCTATGAATTCTACTAAAAAAAAAAGATCCGCTAATCATTTGTTGAGTATGAAGTGTTAAAATAAAAGTAAACTCTATACTGCTCCTAATTATTCCGTCTTTATCTCATTCCCGGAGAGTCAATTAAATCCCGAATCCACTTTTTGTATTCAATCTGATCGTAATATCATAAATAATAAGTAGAAATTGGGTCAATTTGGATATTCCATACAAGACTTCATAAGTCAAGTCTACTAAGTTAAGTGGCATAATTTTTTCCAGGAATTTCTTAATTTATTTCCATTTGTATCTTTCGCAAATTCGAATCTAATTTGCGCCGAAAATTCTCTTTGTTTTATTCACCCTCTCATTCTCATCTCCGTTCATACATATGAAATACATATATGGAGTTGTCTAAAATTTTATGTAATTCAGTAAACAGAATATATATTCCATCATTGCTAGATCGATCCATGTGGATCGATGAAAAGGTGAGCCAATAATGGGATTTTTCGATAAACAGGAAACTTAAGATTAAAATGCTACGGGATGAAAATGAGGGGATGTTCACAATACCTGGATTTAGTCAGATTCAATTTGAGGGATTTTGTAGGTTTATTAATCAGGGCTTAATGGAAGAATTTTATAAATTTCCAAAAATTGAAGATACAGATCAAGAAATTGAATTTAAATTATTTGTGGAAACATATCAATTGGCAGAACCTTTGATAAAAGAAAGAGATGCTGTGTATGAATCACTCACGTATTCTTCTGAATTATATGTACTTGCAGGATTAATTTGGAAAACCGATAGAGATATGAAAGAACAAACAGTATTTATTGGAAACATTCCTCTAATGAATTCCCTGGGAACCTTTATAGTAAATGGAATTTACAGAATTGTGATTAATCAAATATTGCAAAGTCCCGGCATTTACTACCGTTCAGAATTGGACCATAACGGAATTTCTATCTATACCAGCACCATAATATCGGATTGGGGAGGAAGATCGGAATTAGAAATTGATAGAAAAGCAAGGATATGGGCCCGTGTGAGTAGGAAACAAAAAATATCTATTCTAGTTCTATCATCAGCTATGGGTTTGAATCTAAAAGAAATTCTAGATAATGTTTGTTATCCTGAAATTTTCTTGTCTTTTCCGAATGATAAGGAAAAAAAAAAGATCGGGTCAAAAGAAAATGCCATTCTGGAGTTTTATCAACAATTTGCTTGTGTAGGTGGGGATCTGGTATTTTCTGAGTCTTTGTGTAAGGAATTACAAAAGAAATTTTTTCAACAAAGATGTGAATTAGGAAGAATTGGTCGGCGAAATATCAACCGGAGATTGAATCTTGATATACCTCAGAACAATACATTTTTGTTACCGCGAGATGTATTGGCTGCTGCGGATCGTTTGGTCGAAATTAAATTTGGAATGGGTACGCTTGACGATATGAATCACTTGAAAAATAAACGTATTCGTTCTGTAGCAGATCTGTTGCAGGATCAATTCGGATTGGCTCTTGTTCGTTTAGAAAATGTGGTTCAAGGCACTATATCTGGAGCAATCGAACATAATTTGATACCAACTCCTAAAAATTTGGTAACTTCAACTGCATTAACAACCACTTATGAATCATTTTTCGGCCTACACCCTTTATCTCAAGTTTTGGATCGAACTAATCCATTGACACAAATTGTTCATGGGCGAAAATTGAGTAATTTAGGTCCCGGAGGGTTGACAGGGCGAACTGCTAGTTTTCGGATACGAGATATCCATCCTAGTCACTATGGACGTATTTGTCCAATCGACACCTCCGAAGGAATCAATGTTGGACTTATCGGATCCTTAGCTATTCATGCGAGGATTGGTCATTGGGGATCCATAGAGAGTCCGTTTTATGAAATATCTGAAAGATCAAAAGAAAAAGAGGCACAGATGGTTTATTTATCACCAAGTAGAGATGAATATTATATGGTAGCGGCGGGAAATTCTTTGGCTTTGAATCGGGGTATTCAGGAAGAACAGGTTGTTCCGGCTCGATACCGTCAAGAATTCCTGACTATTGCATGGGAGCAGGTTCATCTTCGAAGCATTTTTCCCTTCCAATATTTTTCTATTGGAGCCTCCCTCATTCCTTTTATCGAGCATAATGATGCGAATAGGGCTTTAATGAGTTCTAATATGCAGCGTCAAGCAGTTCCACTTTCTTGGTCCGAGAAGTGCATTGTTGGAACCGGACTGGAACGCCAAGCGGCTCTGGATTCGGGGGTTTCAATTATAGCCGAACGCGAGGGAAAGGTCATTTTTACTGATACTCACCAAATGGTTTTCTCCGGTAATGGAAACACTATAAATATTCCATTAGTTATGTACCAACGTTCCAACAAAAATACTTGTATGCACCAAAAACCTCGGGTTTCGCGGGGTAAATACATTAAAAAGGGACAAATTTTAGCGGACGGTGCGGCTACCGTTGGTGGGGAACTCGCTTTGGGAAAAAATGTATTAGTGGCTTATATGCCATGGGAAGGCTACAATTTTGAGGATGCGGTACTCATTAGTGAGCGTTTGGTATATAGTGATATTTATACTTCTTTTCACATCCGAAAATATGAAATTCAAACTCATATAACAAGTCAGGGACCTGAAAGAATTACTAACGAAATACCACATTTAGAGGCTCATTTACTCCGCAATTTAGACAGAAATGGAATCGTGATGCTGGGATCTTGGGTGGAAACAGGTGATATTTTAGTAGGTAAATTGACGCCTCAGACAGCGAACGAGTCGTCGTATGCCCCAGAGGATAGATTATTACAAGCCATACTTGGCATTCAGGTAGCCACTGCAAAGGAAACTTCTCTAAAATTACCTATAGGCGGAAGGGGTCGAGTTATTGATGCGAGATGGATCCAAAAAAAGCAAAAAAAGGGGGGTTCCAATTATAACCCAGAAATGATTCGTGTATATATTTCACAGAAACGTGAAATCAAAGTGGGTGATAAAGTGGCTGGAAGACATGGGAATAAGGGTATTATTTCAAAAATTTTGCCTAGACAAGATATGCCCTATTTACAAGATGGAACACCGGTTGATATGGTTTTCAACCCCTTAGGAGTACCCTCACGAATGAATGTGGGACAGATATTTGAATGTTCGCTCGGGTTAGCGGGAGATCTTTTAAATAGACATTATAGAATAGCCCCCTTTGATGAGAGATACGAACAAGAGGCTTCGAGAAAACTAGTGTTTTCGGAATTATATGAAGCCAGTAAGCAAACAAAAAATCCATGGGTATTTGAACCCGAATATCCAGGAAAAAGTAAAATATTTGATGGAAGAACTGGGGATCCCTTTGAACAACCTGTTCTAATAGGAAAGTCCTATATACTTAAATTAATTCATCAAGTTGATGATAAAATCCATGGACGTTCCAGTGGACATTACGCACTTGTTACACAACAACCCCTTAGAGGAAGGGCCAAACAGGGGGGACAACGAGTGGGAGAAATGGAAGTTTGGGCTTTAGAGGGATTTGGTGTTGCTCATATTTTACAAGAAATGCTTACTTATAAATCTGATCATATTAGAGCTCGTCAGGAAGTACTTGATACTACGATTATTGGAGGAACAATATCTAATCCTGAAGATGCTCCAGAATCTTTTCGATTGCTTGTTCGAGAACTACGATCTTTGGCTCTGGAACTGAATTATTTCCTTGTATCTGAGAAAAACTTCCAGATTAATAGGAAGGAAGTTTGATCTGAATGAATCAGAATTTCTATTCTATGATTGACCGGTATAAACATCAACAACTTCGAATTGGACTAGTTTCTCCTCAACAAATAAGTGCTTGGGCTAACAAAATTCTACCTAATGGGGAGGTAGTCGGAGAGGTAACAAAACCCTACACTTTTCATTACAAAACCAATAAACCAGAAAAAGACGGATTGTTTTGTGAAAGAATCTTTGGACCTATAAAAAGTGGAATTTGTGCTTGTGGAAATTCTCGAGTGATCGGAGCTGAAAAGGAAGACCAAAATTTTTGTGAACAATGCGGGGTCGAATTTGTTGATTCTCGTGTACGAAGATATCAAATGGGATACATAAAACTCGCATGTCCGGTGACTCATGTGTGGTATTTGAAACGCCTTCCTAGTTATATCGCGAATCTTTTAGATAAACCACTTAAGGACTTAGAGGGCCTAGTATACTGCGATGTGTGATTTGATCGAAATTATCATTTTACAGATTCGGACTGAGAAACTGTCATCCCGTTCAATCTGATTGGGATGCCCCTAGTTTGACATGTATATTGGGACGAGTAACATGAAGCTCAGAATTATGGGTGTATTCTCAATACTTCCAAATGAAAGGGGAATTGATCCATGGTCGATTCTGTAATAGATAAATAAGAATTGCTAGTTATACCTCGTGAAAAAAAAAACTTTTTTGTGGAATTAGCCATTCTCTTTTTTTTTTTTAGAGAGAGATTCTGTTCAAGTAAGCAAATATAGCATGGTTACAGGAGTTTATCCATCGCATATATGCTTCAAGGGACATCACAGAATAACCATCGAGGTGAGTAGGGACCTAAAAGATCGAATAGAACAATATATCAACAAGTAAATCCCTTACGAGTTCAAAAGTATTCCTTTAAAAATAAAAAGGGATTCATCATTCGAAGGGAAGTAGACTACTCAAAAATTTTACATTTTATTTATTATTATTATGTCGTAATTGAATAA